GCGTTTTTGGGATCTCCGTGCTCCCTGGTTGGAACCTTTAAGGGGTCCAAATGGTTTGGACTTGAGTAGGCTGAAAAAAGACATACAACCTTGGCAAGAACGTCGTTCCGCGGAATATATGACTCATGCTCCTTTAGGTTCTTTAAATTCCGTGGGTGGTGTAGCTACCGAGATCAATGCAGTCAATTACGTTTCTCCTAGAAGTTGGTTAGCTACCTCTCATTTTGTTCTAGGATTCTTCCTATTCGTAGGTCATTTGTGGCATGCGGGAAGGGCCCGCGCAGCTGCAGCAGGATTTGAAAAAGGAATTGATCGTGATTTGGAACCTGTTCTTTTCATGACCCCTCTTAACTGAGACACAAGATCAAATGCCTGAAGTAGGAATCCATTTGATTCCATCATACGTATTAGAATTGGGATCAAGTGATACTTCAAAGTCTTACTTTTTTTAACTCAGTTATATCTATTGTTTTTTGGCTCGGCTAGCCCTCCTAGCCGAGCCGGGAGAAACCAATAACAAATAAAGAAATAGATTCAACGAGTAAAAGGAGAGAGAGGGATTCGAACCCTCGATAGTTCTGAATAAAGAACTATACCGGTTTTCAAGACCGGAGCTATCAACCACTCAGCCATCTCTCCGAAAAACAATCTCCATTTTATTTTATTTGTATTCTCCAGAATACAACATGGTCGTATGAGTTGATACCACCATTATCCGTGACTCCATGTCCGAATAAAGTGGTAATAAGTCCTACAGGATCAATGGGTTCATGGTCAAATCCCTCTATGATGCATTTTATTACAATTTTTTTTGATGAGAGAGGGATCAAATGGTATAGTTTATTTATTGGTAGCTTGGAGGATTAGAAGTATGACTATTGCTTTCCAATTGGCTGTTTTTGCATTAATTGCTACTTCATCAATCTTATTGATTAGTGTACCCGTTGTATTTGCTTCTTCTGACGGTTGGTCAAGTAACAAAAATGTTGTATTTTCCGGTACATCATTATGGATTGGATTAGTCTTTCTAGTAGCTATCCTTAATTCTCTCATCTCTTGAACCAATTCAGTATTTTCCAGATAAAAAAAAATGACCCCCTAAAATCCCTTCGGGTTGTGAGACACATTAAAATTCCATAATATAAGATTAAAATGAATCCCGAAAAGGAAAATAAAGAAAAAATTGGGGGGGTCAAAGTCCAACTTCTTGAATAAACAAAAAATTATATTGTTATATTCTATGTTATATGTTATATATTAATTAGACAATTGGAATCGTTCTGAAGATAGTATCCGTCTCTGCACAATAATGATCCAGACATGAATATCATATATGTGGAGACATATGCGGGCTTATCAGGAACGAAAAAACGCGGATATGGTCGAATGGTAAAATTTCTCTTTGCCAAGGAGAAGATGCGGGTTCGATTCCCGCTATCCGCCTATAGTGAATTAGTGAATTAATGGAATAGGATAAATGATTCGGTAGAGTTTACTACGATAATGTAGTGGTTCTATCTTCTCTTCCTACTTCTTTTCCTCCGATCCAAAAAGAGAAATAGTAATTAATGGCTAGTTAACATTAACAGAGTCAGACCTACATTTTTTTTGACAAAAAAACGATCGATATTGCGGAGACAGGATTTGAACCCGTGACCTCAAGGTTATGAGCCTTGCGAGCTACCAAGCTGCTCTACCCCGCGTTGAAGAGAAGAGATGGGAACTAATGGACAAACGAGGATTGGATGTGCCCCTCTACCATATCCATACAAATAGAATATCCCATTTATACAGAATGGTAAAGGGGGCTCTCTATGATCGATGATCATAGAGATGAATAGAAAGAGGAAGGTATAGTTTGATCCTTACCAACTTGATCTTGTTGCACCTGGTAACAAACATGCATGAACCATTTCACGAAGTATGTGTCCGGATAACCCAAAGTCTCGATGGTTAGCTCTCGGTCTTCCGGTCGAAAAACAACGTCGATGAAGACGTGTAGGTGCACTATTACGTGGTGGGGATTGTAATTTTCCATGAATTTCCCATTTATCACTCAACGACGAAACTTTTTTGATTTCCTTTTTTGAAGATCGACGAATCAAATGATATTTCTGTTCTAATCTCTGCCTCTTCTTCTCCCTCTGAATCAAACCTTTCCTTGCCATAATGGTTCAGTTCCTATTATTATCAATGATACAAGTCGAATCCTAGATGTGGAAATATAAGAAGGTGGTCCACCTTCTCTATCGAACAAAATTAGATTGTCGATGATAAAACGTATTCAAAAAAAAATGAATTAACCAAATTTGCCTGATGTAGAGGCAATCAAGAAAGCTGCGTAAGTGAATATATAACCTACAGAAAAGTGGGCTAATCCAACCAATCTCGCTTGCACAATGGATAGAGCCACTGGTTTATCTCTCCATCGAATCAAATTAGCCAAAGGTGTGCGTTCATGAGCCCATGCTAAAGTTTCAATTAATTCCTGCCAATATCC